TCTGCCCGTGGCTTCAGGGGGTATTCATGTTTGGCATATGCCTGCCCTAACCGAAATCTTTGGGGATGATTCCGTACTACAGTTTGGTGGAGGAACTTTAGGGCACCCTTGGGGAAATGCACCCGGTGCAGTAGCTAATCGGGTGTCTTTAGAAGCATGTGTACAAGCTCGTAATGAGGGACGTGATCTTGCTCGTGAAGGTAATGATATTATTCGTGAAGCTGCCAAATGGAGTCCTGAGCTAGCCGCTGCTTGTGAAGTATGGAAAGAGATCACATTCGAGTTCGAACCAGTGGATAAGGTGGATAAGATAGATAAAGAGACAAAATAAGCGCGTATAATTTAGCAATTCCTGTTTGTTCTCCTAATTGATTGCAATGAAACTTGGCCCAATCTTTCTTTTCCTCAAAAAAAGAAAGATTGGGCCGAAGAAAAAGAAAGACATCTTATACTAATCCTATAATACTATGAACTATGAGGGTCTTTGTGTATTTGCATATATCTTTTATATGTACAGACCTTACGATAGATATACAATACGATATACAAGTATATACAAAATATAAACATAAGAAGATAAGATCGAAGGAAGACTAAACAACTTATCTATTCTATTCTTTATTGTTGGATCCATAGGCTGAATTATGGATCCTTGGGATTGGATTGGTGGATCATTTTATATTCCTTAGTTTCAGGCCATAGATCAAGCCAAGGGAAGGATCCCTTCTACCCCTATCCTGTATATTGTCTTTTTCGTTCCCTGTTGTAATAGAAACTCATTTTCTTATTTGACTATATGACATATATGACACGAGATTCTACGAGACGAGAATTCATTTTGAATTTATGGGAAGAAACAACTATGTATCTTTTTGATGAGAATTGAAAGTTTTACATGTTTACATGAGAGAAACCTGTCTTTATATATCTTTTTTTGAGGAAAAAATTCTATCATAATATTGAAATGATTCAACAGATTCCTCAAAAGGAGATCTTTTCAAGACTCGCTCGTTTTTCATTAACAATCTGAATGATTGGATCATAATCATATGCTTCATTTGAATTCTGATGAGAAAGAAAAAGAAAGAAAAAAGAAATAGTAAAATGATTTTTTATTCATCGAATGACTATTCATCTATTAGTATTAGGTTTTCATAAAATAGGGGGCGGAAAGAATCTATGGAAAAATGTTGGTTCAATTCGATGTTGTCTAACAAGAAGTTAGAACATAGGTGTGGACTAAGTAAATCAATGGATAGTCTTGATGCTCTTGGACATACCAGTGGAAGTGAAGAAACTATTCTAAATGATGCGGAGAAAAAGATTACTAGTTGGCACAGTTTTAGTTTCAGTAATATTAATTATCTAAATTATTTATTTGATAGCAGGAATTTTTGGAGTTTGATCTCTGATCATACTTTTTTAGTTAGAAATAGTAATGGTGACACTTCTTCTGTATATTTTGATATTGAAAATCAGATTTTTGATATTTACAATGCTAGTTCTTCTTTGAGTGAACTAGAGATTCTTTTTCCTAGTTATTTGAATAGTGGATCTAATAGTAGTAATTACTACTATTATTATTCCATGTATGATACTCAATCTAATTGGAATAATCACATTAATAGTTGCATTGATAGTTATCTTCGTTTTGAAATCAGTCTTAAGAGTGACATTTACAGTGGTATCGACAGTTACATTTCTAGTTTCATTTGTACGGAAAGTATAAGTAGTATTGAAAGTGGAAATTCTAGTATCAAAACTAGTAGCAGTTCTTTCAATATAAGAGAAAGATCTAATGATTTAGATAGAAATACAAAATACAAGCAGTTATGGGTTCAATGTGAGAATTGTTATGGATTAAATTATAAAAAATCTTTTAGTTCAAAAATGAATATTTGTGAACACTGCGGATATCATTTGAAAATGAGTAGTTCAGATAGAATTGAACTCTTTATTGATCCTGGCACTTGGGAGCCTATGGATGAAGATATGGTCTCTATGGACCCCATTGAATTTCATTCAGAGGAGGAACCTTATATAGATCGCATCTCTTTTTATCAAAGAAAAACGGGTTTAACTGAAGCTGTTCAAACGGGCGTAGGTCAATTAAATAGTATTCCCATAGCAATTGGAGTTATGGATTTTCAGTTTATGGGAGGTAGTATGGGATCTGTAGTAGGTGAGAAAATCACCCGTTTGATCGAGTATGCTACTAATCGATCTCTACCTGTCATTATTGTGTGTGCTTCTGGAGGAGCACGCATGCAAGAAGGGAGTTTGAGCTTGATGCAAATGGCTAAAATATCTTCTGCTTCATATGATTATCAATCAAAGAAAAAGTTATTCTATGTATCAATCCTTACATCTCCTACAACTGGCGGAGTTACAGCAAGTTTTGGTATGTTGGGAGATATCATTATTGCTGAACCTAATGCCTACATTGCTTTTGCGGGTAAAAGAGTAATTGAACAAACATTGAAAAAGACAGTACCCGACGGTTCACAAGCGGCTGAGTATTTATTCCTTAAGGGCTTATTCGACCCAATTGTACCACGTAATCCTTTAAAAGGTGTTCTGAATGAGTTATTTCAGCTACATGGTTTCCTTCCCTTGAATCAAGATTAAAAAAAGATTTTAAAAAAGATTGAAATTATTCATTTTCAAATGGAAGTATAGCACTAGCTTCAGTTATTTTTCTTTGTAGCGAATAAGCATTTAGTTCATTCTAATGAAAAAAACAAAACTAAGAAGATGGTGTTTTCTTTGGGTACATCAGTTATAAGTGTAGTAAGAGTCAAAAGTTTTGGATAATGACTTTTTGCCCCGGATCCTTTTTTTATTCTACCTCTCTTCCTGATTAGGAATAAGCATCCCTCTATCGACAAGATAAAAAATAATTTCTTTCTCCTTCCGAGAAATCCGGGAAAGAAAAATAAAATATGAAATAAAAAGAAAGAAGAAATCTCAAATAAAATAAAGAAAATAGAAATATTCAAATAACAAATAAGAAGAATATAGAAGTTCTTTCTATTTAGCGAGAACCCCCGTTTTTCACTAGGAATCCCTTTTTGTTGAATAAGATTGGTGAAAGTCGGGAATTCATAAGAAACTCTTTTCTATCTTTCCTTTCAAAACAAAAAAGGTGTTTTGAAAGGAAAGATAGAAAGACGATGAAGATAAGGATGGGAGAAGAAGAATCCAATTTCTGAAAGCGGATTCTCATACATATTCGTGTAGAAAGAGGAATAGGTACACTTCATTTAGTTCTACATTCGTTATTTATTCTGAAATACTTCATATTAAGATTATCTTAATATTCTTTCTAATAGATAGACTTATCATAAGATATCTTTATAATTATAATTTAGAATTATAATAGGTACAAATATGAAATCGAGGTACCCATTCTATGATAGATTTGAACTTTCCCTCTATTTTTGTTCCTTTAGTGGGCCTAGTCTTTCCGGCAATCGCAATGGCTTCTTTATCTCTTTATGTCCAAAGAAATAAGATTGTTTAAATACGATGGGACCAAATCTCATCAATCTCTTTCAACACTGGATCATCATACAGATACTCTTTTAATGTAATATTGTAGGATATATGATATGTGGCCTTTCACAAATAGTTGTTTTGTTATGTATGCCGATGCATAATATACGCATTAATGCGTGTATATGCAATTATAGCTTAATCAATTAAATGATTCAATTCAAAATGATCATCAGCAAATCTTTTTTGAAAAATATTTGAAATAGAAACTCAATGTATCTAACCAATTATTCCTAAAGGTTCCCGTCGGAATGCTGCTAGTTGATGAAAGTTACTTCGGGATCAAGCAATAAAAATCGAGTCAAATCCATTTGAGTTATTCTCTCAATTCCAATCGAATGCAACTGGATCTAGTATAGTATGAACTGGCGATCAGAACATATATGGATAGAACTTATAACGGGGTCTCGAAAAACAAGTAATTTTTGCTGGGCCTGTATCCTTTTTTTAGGTTCATTAGGATTCTTAGTGGTTGGAACTTCCAGTTATCTTGGTAAAAATCTGATATCCGTATTTCCGTCTCAGCAAATTCTTTTTTTCCCACAAGGGATCGTGATGTCTTTCTATGGGATCGCAGGTCTATTCATTAGTTCTTATTTGTGGTGCACAATTTCATGGAATGTAGGTAGTGGTTATGACCGATTTGATAGAAAAGAAGGGATAATGTCCCTTTTTCGTTGGGGATTTCCTGGAAGAAATCGTCGTATCTTCCTTCGTTTCTTTCTGAAAGATATCCAATCAATCAGAATGGAGGTGAGAGAGGGTCTTTTTCCTCGCCGTGTCCTTTATATGGAAATCAGGGGCCAAGGAGCCATTCCCTTGACCCGTACTGATGAGAATTTGACTCCACGAGAAATTGAACAAAAAGCTGCCGAATTGGCCTATTTCTTGCGCGTACCCATTGAAGTATTTTGAAATGAACTGAAGAAGAAATCTCAGCATGAGAGAAGGAACTTAATACATCTCAAAAGCAGGAGGACGTATATGGACTAAGAAAATATAAAATATAATATAACTAATGAAAGAAAATAGATTAAGGAGAATAGAAACTATTTATACACAAAAACTATTTTGTATACACATGGCGTCCAGCTTCATTCTTTATACTAGTAAAAAGAAAAGAGTCTAATAAGTATAGATTCATAAAATATCCTAACATTTCTTTTCTTTTCGTAAAACAGAATTCCTCTTTTTAGGCCTTTGAATTGATACCCTATCCCCGCGCTGCGGTTAGACAGTGAAATCTTTCGAAATAGAAAGAAAAGAATTAAAGGATCCGGTAGGTTTCGTCTTTAAATCCAAATTATATTCGTTAGTTCAAATGGGTTTTCGAGTCTTCATCGAAAGGAAGAAATGAAGAGGAAATTGGTTACAATTTGCCTAATTGAGATCTCTGGAATATGGAAAGAATATTTACTTCTTTTTTTTTTCATTCGAAAAGGGCCCTTCTTCTATGTTCTATTCTAGATCCAAAGACTCAATTCTTACACAAAAACAAAAATAGGAAAAGAACCATAGGTTCGATACCTTGTTCTTGTTAGAGTTATAGGCTCTTTTTATATAATTCGTGCTTCATAGAAATCTCAGATAGAATCGACGAATGAAACAGGTTCATTAACAATTCACATCACGGAAACAGAATGAAAAAAAAGAAAGCATTGGCTTCCCTCCCATATCTTGTGTCTATACTCTTTTTGCCCTGGTGGGTTTCTCTCTCATTTAAGAAATGTCTAGAAACTTGGGTTCTTAATTGGTGGAATACCAGGCAATCCGAAATCCTTTTGAATGATATTCAAGAGAAAAATGTTCTAGAAAAATTTATGGAATTAGAAGAACTATTCCTGTTGGACGAGATGATAAAGGAGTACTCGGAGACACATATGCAAAGGCTTCGTATAGGAATGCACAAGGAAACAATACAATTGGTCCAAAGACACAATGAATCTCATTTCCATATCATTTTGCATTTCTCTACAAATCTAATCTGTTTCGCTATTCTAAGTGGTTATTTTTTTCTGGGTAATGAAGAACTTTTCATTCTAAATTCTTGGATTCAGGAATTTCTCTATAACTTAAGTGATACAATCAAAGCTTTTTCGATTCTTTTAGTTACTGATTTATGGATCGGATTTCACTCGACCCATGGTTGGGAACTAATGATTGGTTCGATCTACAACGATTTTGGATTGGCTCAGAATGATCAGATTATATCTGGTCTTGTTTCCACTTTTCCAGTGATTCTAGATACAATTGTTAAATATTGGATCTTCCATTTTTTAAATCGTGTATCTCCTTCGCTTGTAGTAATTTATCATTCAATGAATGAATAATTCATTAGATATTTTGATATCAATCAAATCAGAATCTTTCTTCATGTATAAAGAAATCATTTTTCATCTTACTTATTCTTTATACTTCTACCTTTTCAATTCAAGGTATTCCTACTATATTCCACCAGTACAATTCTTTCAGTACAATCAATACAATGGCAAACTTGTGGATAGGGAATTCTACTAGTTACCTATCAAATTTATTGTAGAAATTCCGGGGATCAATGATTGGACCATGCAAAATAGAAAGACTTTTTCTTGGGTAAAAGAACAGATGACTCGATCCATTTATGTATCGATCATGATATATGCAATAACTCGAGCATCTATTTCAAATGCATATCCCATTTTTGCGCAGCAGGGTTATGAAAATCCACGAGAAGCAACTGGGCGAATTGTATGTGCCAATTGCCATTTAGCTAATAAGCCCGTGGATATTGAAGTTCCGCAAGCTGTGCTTCCTGATACTGTATTTGAAGCAGTTGTTCGAATTCCTTATGATATGCAACTTAAACAAGTTCTTGCTAATGGTAAAAAGGGAGCTTTGAATGTAGGAGCTGTTCTTATTTTACCTGAGGGATTCGAATTAGCCCCCCCCGATCGTATTTCTCCCGAAATGAAAGAAAAGATGGGCAATCTTTCTTTTCAGTTTTATCGTCCTAATAAAAGAAATATTCTTGTGATAGGTCCTGTTCCCGGTCAGAAATATAGTGAAATCGTATTTCCTATTCTTTCCCCCGACCCTGCTACGAAAAAAGACGTTCACTTCTTAAAATATCCCATATATGTAGGTGGGAACAGGGGAAGGGGTCAGATTTATCCTGATGGTAGCAAGAGTAACAATACAGTTTATAATGCTACATCTGCTGGTATAGTAAGCAGAATAGCACGTAAAGAAAAGGGGGGATATGAAATAACCATAGTTGATGCTTCAGAAGGACGTCAAGTGGTTGATATTATACCTCCAGGACCAGAACTTCTTGTTTCAGAAGGTGAATCCATCAAGCTTGATCAACCATTAACAAGTAATCCAAATGTAGGAGGTTTTGGTCAGGGAGACGCAGAAATAGTGCTTCAAGATCCATTACGAGTCCAAGGCCTTCTGTTATTCTTGGCATCTGTGATTTTGGCACAAATCTTTTTGGTTCTGAAAAAGAAACAGTTTGAAAAGGTTCAGTTGTACGAAATGAATTTCTAGATCTAGAGATTCCTTAAAATAAAGTTGGTAAAAGTGCCAAATTCTTGTTGATCAATAGAATGATATATGATTCAAAAAATTCTATTTCTATAAGTCTTTTCTTTGTTTGTTTTTTTTTATACTCTTTTTTATTTTGCGGGATGTCTGAAACTCATTACTTGTATACCATTCCTAATTATAGAAAATAAGCATACAAATACAAAGGAATAGAATACAAGGCAAGGACGGGAAAAATGAAAGGAAAAAAGATTTCTAGAAAGTATTCTTAGTCTTCCTAATCGTCTATTCGATTAGATACAAGACGACACAAGAAAATCCTTTTCTTGTGTCGTCTTGTATCGAAAGAATCATGATTTTTTCTCCTTTTTGCCAAAGATTCTTATTCCTTGTTTTCTTTTACGGGTATAATTGAACAAA